GCGAGCACAACCAATAGCTATTCGAACCCCTTTTACTTGTAGGAGTGCATCTTGGATCTGTCGATTATGTTATGGTCGGAGTCCTACTCACGGCGACCTGGTCGAATTGGGAGAAGCTGTAGGTATTATTGCAGGCCAATCAATTGGAGAACCGGGCACTCAATTAACATTAAGAACTTTTCATACTGGCGGAGTATTCACGGGGGGTACTGCAGAACACGTGCGAGCCCCTTCGAATGGAAAAATAAAATTTAATGAGGATCTGGTTCACCCGACACGTACACGCCACGGACATCCTGCGTTTCTATGTTCTATAAACTTGTATGTAACTATTGAGAGTGAAGATATTCGACATAATGTAAATATTCCACCCCAAAGTTTTATTTTAGTTCAAAACGACCAATATGTAGAATCAGAACAGGTGATTGCTGAGATTCGCTCGGGAACATCCACTTTTAATTTTAAAGAGAGGGTTCGAAAACATATTTATTCTGACTCAGACGGAGAGATGCATTGGAGCACTGACGTGTATCATGCACCGGAATTTACATATGGTAATGTTCATCTATTACCAAAAACAAGCCATTTATGGATATTATTAGGAAGGCCACGCGAATCCAGTCTAGTTTCACTTTCGCTCCACAAGGATCAAGATCAAATGAGTGCGCATTCTCGTTCTGTCAAGAGAAGATCGACTTCTAACCTCTCAGGAACGAACGATCCGTCGAGACAAAAATTCTTTACTTCGGATTTTGGGGGTCAAAAAGAAGATAGAATTCCCGATTATTCAGACCTTAGTCGACATAGACATATATGTACTAGCCGTCGTAATCTCATAGATCCGACCACTCTCTACCAGAATTCTGATTTATTCTCAAAGAGACGAAGAAATAGATTCATCATTTCACTCCAATCGATTCAAGAACGCGCGAATGAATTAATGCCCCCTTCGGGTATCTCGATTGAAATCCCCACCAATGGCATTTTCCGTAGAAACAGCATTCTTGCATATTTCGATGATCCTCAATACAGAAGAAAGAGTTCAGGCATTACTAAATACGGGACTCTAGAAATGCATTCAATCGTCAAAAAAGAGGATTTGATTGAGTATCGAGGAGGCAATAAATTTAGGCCAAAATACCAAATGCAAGTAGATCGATTTTTTTTCATTCCCGAGGAAGTGCATATCTTACCCGGATCTTCTTCCATAATGGTACGGAACAATAGTATCATTGGGGTAGGTACACAAATTACTTTAAATATAAGAAGCCGAACGGCTGGGTTGGTTCGAGTGGATAGAAAAAAAAAAAGAATTGAACTTAAAATCTTTTATGGAGATATCCACTTTCCTGGAGAGACAGATAAGATATCCCGACATAGCGGCGTTTTGATACCACCAGGAACAGGAAAACAAAATTTCAAAGAATCAAAAAACTGGAAAAATTGGATCTATGTTCAACGGATCACACCTAGCAAGAAAAAGTATTTTGTTTTGGTTCGGCCTGTCGTCACATATGAAATAACGGACGGTATAACTTTAGCAACGCTTTTCCCCCCGGATCTGTTGCAGGAAAGGGATAATGTGCAACTTCAAGTTGTCAATTATATACTTTATGGAAATGGTAAACCAATTCGAGGAATTTCTGATACAAATATTCAATTAGTTAGGACTTGTTTAGTATTGAATTGGGACCAAGACAAAAAAAATTCGTCTAATCAAGATGGCTGCGCCTCCTTTGTTGAAATAAGGGCAAATGGTTTGATTCGGCATTTCCTAAGAATCGACTTGGCGAAATCCATTATTTCATATATCGTAAAAAGGAATGATTCGTCGGGCCCCGGATTGCTCTCTGATAATGGATCAGATTGCACCAATATCAATCCGTTTTCTTCCATTTATTCCAAGGCAAGAACCCAACAACCCCTTAATAAAAATAATCAAAATCAAAGAACTATTCATACGTTATTGAATAGAAATACGGGATTCCAGTCGTTGATAATTTTGTCATCATCCAATTGTTTTCGAATGGGTCCATTCAACAATGGAAAATATCACAATATGATAAAAGAATCAATTAAAATTACAAAAGATCCTCTCATTCCAATTAATAATTCACTGGGGCCTTTAGGAACAGCCTTTCTAATTGCGGATGTTTATTCATTTTACCATTTAATAACTCATAACCAGATCTTGGTAAATAACTATTTGCAACTTGACAATTTAAATTTAAAACAGACTTTTCAAGTAATTAAATATTATTTAATCGATGAAACTGAGCAAATTGATAAGCCCGACCCATGCAGTAACATTATTTTCAATTTGAATTGGTATTTTCTCCATCCCAATTATTGTCAAGAAACGTCTATAATAATGAGTCTTGGGCAGTTTATTTGTGAAAATATATCTATAGCCAAAAACGCACCATGCCTAAAATCGGGTCAAGTTATACTTGTTCAAGCCGACTCTGCAGTAATGCGATTGGCTAAGCCTTATTTGGCC